CCAAAGATTTTTTTAACATCAAATGGGTTAATCTTAAATAAAAAATGGTAACTTCAACAATTTCTTTGTCCCCTACGCCCTTTAATTTCCAGGAATTGGTCACTTCAAGAGTCTTCGATGGTTCTACAGGTATCCAAAATAGGAACGAGATGGATGTTTGTTGTCCCAACCATTTTAGTTTCAATCTCGATAAGGAAGGCGATAATTTCGACCAAAGTCAAAGTCTGCGTATTGTTGATTTCTAGGTGTAGTGCTTCTTCTCCTATACTGTCTATTGATTCTAATGGATGAGGGTTGACTCGCCCCGCAATACAGATTCATAAGTTTTAACCTCTGGCTCACTACTAGAATCGACAATTCAAGCATCTGAGGCTGCATTAATCGGGGATACACGACAGAAGGAATTGTTTTTTTTTTACAAACCTCACCTTCAAAAAGCGTAGATTTATTTCATTTTTTTTTCTAGTCCGAAATCATGCGTCAGTCTTATAAGACTGAAGTCGGTAAATAAAATTGAGATCGAAAAGATATGTAAACTAATGATCAAATCACACCATCTCTGTAATAGGTAAATGCCTCCTTTTCTCCTGAAGTTGTCGGAATTATTCGTAATAAGATATTGGCTACAATTGAAAAGGTTTTATCAATAAAATTTCCATTTATACTCGATTTAGTCATAGATAGCAATCCACTCTCAAATTCTTTTCATTACCTTTCGTAAGAAAATGATTCCCCACAAACAAAGGAATTGGACACTACGAAATAACATAAAAACAGAATTTTAAAAATTTGAAAACTCCTCTTCCTTAAATTCTTTCTTTTTGACCGGAATTAAATAAAATAATAAGAAATAGTTTCGATTTCATACAAATCTAGTCGACTAGTATAAGAATGAAGAGGTCCTAGTCTGATTCCCATCTCATCTCGAAATTGAAGAAAAAAACAAAATAGATAGACCAATTAGTTGATTCCTTACGATTGATTGAATTCGTGTCAAAATATCCGAAAAGGATGGGAGCACTAGATAACATAAATGGATATCTAAAAAATCGATATCTTTCCTCTTTTTGTTTTTTCATACTTTTTTTCGAATTGATTGCCCGGAATTTTTGAAGGATCAAGTAAAGTAAAAATAAAAGTGGCTCGCTATTGATTCGGTTGATGGGGCATAATCATTACGTAGGAGAGATGGCTGAGTGGTTCAAGGCGTAGCATTGGAACTGCTATGTAGGCTTTTGTTTACCGAGGGTTCGAATCCCTCTCTTTCCGTACCCTCAACTAATTTACCAATCTTAATGAACACAATGTATCAAAGAACAACACATACTCAAATTCAAAAAGGTAGAACTCGAACCCTCGGTAATTTTGATATCGATTTGCTATTGCTATTCCCTGGATAAGTACTTTATCCTGCGTCCTTTTTTAGTTACTTTTTGTATGGGAAGGAAAGGGGGTAGGAGTAATAAAGTTGTCCAAACCTCTTCTTAGTTGAGTTAGGTTTAAGTTTGCCGAGAATAATATTCTACGACTAGCAATTCATTTATTTTCAAACCAATCGATTTACTCTCGATTATTTGATTGACTAATCCTTTATATTGGAATGGGTGAAGAGTCAAATGTTTTGGAACTTCCTCATGAGGAGATGAATTAAGATAACTTTGAATCATATCTCTAGATTTTTGAGCATGGCTCGCCGTAATAATATCGTGTGGTTTGCAGCGATAACTTGGTATATCTACTATATGGTCATTAACTAAAATATGTCTATGGTTAACTAATTGGCGGGCTTGGGGAATAGTCGAAGCCATACCCAATCGGAAAAGGATGTTATCCAAACGCATCTCAAGTAATTGTAGTAAAACCCGACCTGTTGACCCCTTGGCTTTTCCGGCTATACAAACATATTTTAGTAATTGTCGTTCTGTAAGACCATAATGAAAACGCAATTTTTGTTTTTCTTCTAAACGAATACGATATTGAGATTTTTTCCCAGAGCGCGATTGGTTTCTAAAATCGCTTCCGGCTCTAGGCCCTTTACTAGTTAGACCTGGTAAAGCCCCAAGACGACGTATTTTTTTGAAACGAGGCCCCCTATAACGCGACATGAAGACTCCTTTTTTGTTTGGACATAAACAAACTAAACTAAATAAATTGATAAATTAAGCGAGGCGAAATACAATTACAATAATAATAATACAATTAAGTATTGTCCTAAAAAGAATTAAGAAATGGATTGAATTGGAGTAATAGAATTACCATTTTTTTTTATGTATAGAAATGTATAGAAATCATTTTCTTTCTATATTAATTTATATATCATATCAATATAAATAGAAATTTATTAGAAAAAAAAAAAATAATCCTCTTTTTGTTCTGCCGAAACCGAATTCTTACTGTTTTTTTGCTAATTGAAATGGGGCATATAATAGGTCGGCAACCCTTGGAAAAAAGGGAAAAAGCCATTTCAATGTTCTTTGATTTCAAAAATACACTCTCAATCATGTGAAAATCAAAACAAATAGACAAAAGCCGGCTATCGGAATCGAACCGATGACCATCGCATTACAAATGCGATGCTCTAACCTCTGAGCTAAGCGGGCTCAAATAGAGCAAAAATTGTGTATGCATCGTAAACGAATAGGATCTTTTTTTTTTTCGATTTCTATGAATTATTCAGTATTAGCTATTCATAATAGCAATAGCTATAGATTTCGATTTTTTGATATTGATCAATATTCCAGAAAATAATAATTAGTAATTAGATTATTTATTCTATTTATTCTAAATTCTAATTATTATACTAAATTCTAATTATTATATTAATATGATAATTATTATATTAATATGATATAAAATGGATATCCATTTTCTGTTTCTCAACACTTAACGTAAACTTCTTTCAATAAGGTATTTGAAAATGTTAATGTATTAGAATTCTAGGAATTCTAAAGAATTCAAAATGCTAACTAATTCAAATATTTCTAATAAAAAATTTCAAAATTACTGAAATAATTAGTTTCGTTTTAGCTATAATCAATGATTAATATTTTTAATAACTAGATACAAAATGATTGATATTGTATCAAATACTTTTTTTGAGTTATTTTCTCGGAAGTTAAAGACAAAAAACGAATCGACCGTTCAAGTATTTCAAATGCATCAAAAAAAAAATAATGATAATAAGAGAAGCATATATATATTATGACATGTATCAATTTCTATTGAATTGCATAAACAGAAATGATAGAATCATTTTGGGTTGTATCAAATGTGGATGTCGGCCTTGGGTATCCAATAGACATTAAACAAAATAGGCAATAAATTCAAACAACAAGACCCACTTTTTTAATTTATAGAGTTTTGGTTTACATATAAATAGAAATCCAATCAAGCGGTATTTAATGAAATTCGTATTAAAAAAAAAATACACCGCTTTGATTTCAGCATAGTATAAAATAGGGGGATATGGCGAAATTGGTAGACGCTACGGACTTAATTGGATTGAGCCTTGGTATGGAAACATACGAAGTGACAACTTTCAAATTCAGAGAAACCCTGGAATTAAAGATGGGGCAATCCTGAGCCAAATCCTGTTTTACGAAAACCAACAGCAGTTCATAAAGCGAGAATACAAAAAGAATAGGATAGGTGCAGAGACTCGATGGGAGATGTTCTAACAAATAGAGTTTACCGCGTTAAGTTGGTAAAGGAATCCTTCTAGCGAAACTCAAAAAAAGGGGGGCCATATACATAGATATATGTACTGAACGCTATACAAACTGGATTAAGACGCTGCGAGTCTATATTGATGATTATATGCAAAATGAAAGAATTCTTGTGATGTGAATCGATTGTATTAACTGGCAGAAAGAATCGAATCCTCATTGATTACATCATTTATAAATCAATGATCTGAGAAATCTTTTGAAAAAAAAAAACGGATTAATCGCACGAGAATAAAGATAGAGTCCCATTCTACATGTCAATAGTGACAACAATGAAATTGAAAGTAAGAGGAAAATCCGTCGACTTTAGAAATCGTGAGGGTTCAAGTCCCTCTATCCCCAAAAAAACATTTGACTCGTTAATGCTTTATCCTATTTTTTTTTTCGTTTTTTTTGATATTTGATATAAGGATATCATTATTAGTCGTTTTATTTGTTAGTGGGTCCAAATTTTTTTCTTTCACAAAGTTACGTACCCGAGTGTATATTTTTTTGTATTAACCCAAGTTGGGTTTGGTGTTATATAAGGTACACACAAAGTAAGATCAATTCATTTTTGAATTGACATAGAACGAAGTCATATCATAAAATGAGGATGATATATTAAGTAAAATAATAGTCGGGATAGCTCAGCTGGTAGAGCAGAGGACTGAAAATCCTCGTGTCACCAGTTCAAATCTGGTTCCTGGCACATAATTCATTTGGATGAGTATCTATTCACCAAATACATTCATATATCCAACATAATGGATATGGATCGACATCCACATTTTTGATATTTATGAATCCATATCCATATTCATTAATAGTATCGATTAGCATACATACTTAGATCGAAGTATCTGTAACTCTCATGTTATCCTTTGTATTATATTACATTTCAATTTGAAAATCGCTGACGAAAATTTCTAGATTTCTAGAAAGAGGATAAAAAGTATCCATATTCTCTCATATATAAAATCTGAAAATTATCTTCTCGTCTTTTTTCTTTTGTTCCTACTCTACTCTGTCTGTTCTTCTTCAAGATCAAGAAGAACGTTACGACTTGATACATATATGTCTATGCAATACAGAATTGAAAGGTTCAATTAGTTGGTTGAGAGACCCAACCAAGCAAAAGTCTATTCTTAATAAGTTGATGGATAGGAATATCCACGATGAATCTTAGATAGAGTCGAAATGAAATCGTATATTTTTCTTTTTTTTGTTCGTTTTTTTCCTATTCTATTTCTTCATTCTCTCTTAAGCGAACCTATAGAGTATCTGTAAGATATG